GGTAGAATCATAACCATAGAATACGACCCCAACCGAAATGCATACATTTGTCTCATACATTATGGGGATGGTGAGAAGAGATATATTTTACATCCCAGAGGGGCTATAATTGGAGATACCATTGTTTCTGGTACAGAAGTTCCTATCTCAATGGGAAATGCCCTACCTTTGAGTGCGGTTTGAACCATTGATTTACGTAATTGGAAGTAACCAATTAGGTTTACGACGAAACCTAGAAATCAATCACTGATCCAATTTGAGTACCTCTACGGGATAGACCTCAACAGAAAACTGAAGAGTAACGGCAGCAAGTGATTGAGTTCAGTAGTTCCTCATATAAAATTATTGACTCTAGAGATATGGTAATATGGAGAAGACCAAATTGTTTGAAGCACCGACAGAACCGGAAGCGCCCCTTGTTTCAAAGAGAGGAGGACGGGTTATTCACATTTCATTTGATGGTCAGAGGCGAATTGAAAGCTAAGCAGTGGTAATTCTACCCCCGGGGAAAAAGAAAATAGAGATGTCTCCTACGTTACCCGTAATATGTGGAAGTATCGACGTAATTTCATAGAGTCATTCGGTCTGAATGCTACATGAAGAACATAAGCCAGATGATGGAACGGGGAGACCTAGGATGTAGAAGATCATAACATGAGTGATTCGGCGGATTTGGATTCCTATATATCCACTCATGTGGTACTTCATCATATGATTCATATAAGATCCATCTGTCTAGATATCATTATATACATCCAGAAAGCCGTATGCTTTGGAAGAAGCTTGTACAGTTTGGGAAGGGGTTTTGATTGATCAAAAAGAAGAATCTACTTCAACCGATATGCCCTTAGGCACGGCCATACATAACATAGAAATCACACTTGGAAAGGGTGGACAATTAGCTAGAGCTGCGGGTGCTGTAGCGAAACTGATTGCAAAAGAGGGTAAATCGGCCACATTAAAATTACCGTCTGGGGAGGTCCGTTTGATATCCAAAAACTGCTCAGCAACAGTCGGACAAGTGGGTAATGTTGGGGTGAACCAGAAAAGCTTGGGTAGAGCCGGATCTAAGCGTTGGCTAGGTAAGCGTCCTGTAGTAAGAGGGGTAGTTATGAACCCTGTAGACCATCCCCATGGGGGTGGTGAAGGAAGGGCCCCAATTGGTAGAAAACAACCCACAACCCCTTGGGGTTATCCTGCGCTTGGAAGAAGAAGTAGAAAAAGGAATAAATATAGTGATAGTTTGATTCTGCGTCGACGTACTAAATAGGAGAGAAAATAGAGAATATGTTTCTTCGTCTTTACAAAAGAAAAAAAGAGAGGAGTAATTAGCTGTGACACGTTCACTAAAAAAAAATCCTTTTGTTGCTAATCATTTATTAGGAAAAATAGAAAAGCTCAACATAAGGGGGGAAAAAGAAATAATAGTAACTTGGTCCCGGGCATCTACCATTATACCCACAATGATCGGCCATACAATTGCTATTCATAATGGAAAAGACTATTTGCCCATTTATATAACAGATCGTATGGTGGGTCACAAATTGGGAGAATTTGCACCTACTCTAAATTTCCGGGGACATGCGAGAAGCGATAATAAATCTCGTCGTTAATGTTAATAATAATAAAGTGAATATGGGTGCTCATCGTTCATTGGTGGGAGGTTAACTTTATGATAAAGAGGGACCCAGATGTGGAAGTATCCGCTTTAGGTCAACATATATGTATGTCTGCTCACAAAGCACGAAGAGTGATCGATCAGATTCGTGGCCGTTCCTACGAGGAAACACTTATGATACTAGAACTCATGCCTTATCGAGCATGTTATCCTATTTTTAAATTGGTTTATTCGGCAGCAGCAAATGCTAGTCACAATATGGGTTTCAAGGAAACAGATTTAATCATTAGTCAAGCCGAAGTCAACGAGGGTACTATCGTGAAAAAGTTAAAGCCTCGAGCTCGAGGACGTAGTTATCCGATCAAAAGACCCACCTGTCATATAACTATTGTATTGAAAGATATCTCTAAAGATAAAGACTATTTCATATGGTTAAGAAAAATGGGATATGTATATATAGATAAATATACAGATGTTAGAGAGAGGTATCTATGTATGGTAGAACACGAAAGACTAAAATGGGCTAATGCTAATGATAATGAAGAAAGCGAGGGTGTATGGGACAAAAAATAAATCCACTTGGTTTCAGACTTGGTACAACCCAAAAGCACCATTCCCTTTGGTTTGCACAAAAAAAAAGTTATTCTGAGGGTCTACAGGAAGATCAAAAAATAAGGGATTGTATCAAGAATTATGTACAAAAAAATATGAAAATATCTTCGGGTGTAGAGGGAATTGCGCGTATAGAGATTCAAAAAAGAATCGACCTGGTCCAGGTCATAATCTATATGGGATTTCCAAAATGGTTAATAGAGGGTAAACCGAGAGGAATTAAAGAATTACAGATCAATGTTCAAAAAGGTTTTCATTCTGTGAACCGAAAACTCAACATTGCTATTACAAGAATTGCAAAACCTTATGGAGACCCGAATATTCTTGCAGAATTTATAGCTGGGCAATTAAAAAATAGAGTTTCATTTCGAAAGGCAATGAAAAAAGCTATTGAATTAACTGAGCAAGCAGATACAAAAGGAATTCAAGTACAAATTGCAGGACGTATCGACGGAAAAGAAATTGCACGTGTCGAATGGATCAGAGAAGGTAGGGTTCCCCTACAAACCATTCGAGCTAAAATTGATTATTGTTCGTATACAGTTCGGACTATTTATGGGGTATTAGGCATAAAAATTTGGATATTTACAGACGAGAAATAATCAAAGATTTCTTCTTTTACTTTTCTATCTAGCAATGGACAAAAAAAACCTTTCATTATTTTTCCGTTTAATCAAAAATGATTAATTTCAAATCTTCTAATTCTATAGGGTTAAATAAAAATAAGATTGACCCTTTGGTATAATTGCTATGCTTAGTGTGTGACTCGTTGGTTTTTTGAGTTTAGATTAGGATTAAAAAAGGTAAAGGATAGTCCCCTAGTCTGAACTAAGAACTATGTAACTAATAACCAGCTCATTGCTTCGTATTATCGGGATCCAAAGAAAAAGTCACTATATGATGTATTGATCATAGCGTTGTAGCAACTGAAATCTTTTTAATATTACATATACATAAAAGAAAAACCAATCTGGTCGTGGATTGTGATGTGAAACAAAAAAAAGGATGTGGATAAATGGAAGGGGGAGAGAAAGAGAGAAGGAGAATATCAATGATATATGATTCCAATATGTATGGTCTATGAATCATCTTATACAAAGGCAGTGTAATAAAGCATCAATATGGATTCGGTCATAATCATAATAATTTAATCATTAAATGACTCCGGTTCATAGGAAAAATAAATACAAAAAAAGAGAGCTTTGAGTCAATAAAGACTGAGTAGATTGACTCAGGAACAACAAATTGAATTAGGAGCTCCGTTGCAGAGTTCAGGCCTAGCCATTAATCAAGAAGTGATGGGAACGACGGAACCTATGACTGCAGAAGATTCCATTGAAAACGAATCCTAATGATTCATTAGGTGGGATGGCGGAAAGAACCAGGAACCTCTTCATTTATTCTGAGAGGTCAAGGACTGACCCTACGAATTAAACAGATATTGAAAGAGTCAATATTCGCCCGCGAAGGCCTTATTGGATTGCTAAGTTTTTGGGATTCAAAAAAGGGCAAAATAAAAATTATATAGAGGTATATTTCCAGTTGTATATAGAACCCAAGATATATAAATTTTTACGTGACAGATTAGATCTCAAAAAATCCTATGATTCAGTCTATTATAAATTCAATACATATTCGTAATATTATGGAATCATTTCATTCGCGAGGAGCTGGATGAGAAGAAACTCTCATGTCCGGTTCTGCAGTAGAGATGGAATGGAGAATAAGAAACAACCATCAACTATAACCCCAAAAGAACCAAATTCCGTAAACAACATAGAGGAAGAATGAAGGGAATATCTTACCGAGGCAATCGTATTAGTTTCGGCAGATATGCTCTTCAGGCACTTGAACCCGCCTGGATCACATCTAGACAAATAGAAGCAGGGCGACGAGCAATGACACGATATGCGCGTCGTGGTGGAAAAATATGGGTACGTATATTTCCAGACAAACCTGTTACATTAAGACCTACGGAAACGCGTATGGGTTCGGGGAAGGGATCTCCCGAATATTGGGTATCTGTCGTTAAACCGGGTCGAATACTTTATGAAATGGGTGGAGTATCAGAAATTGTAGCCAGAGAAGCTATTTTAATCGCTGCGTCCAAAATGCCTATACGAACTCAATTTCTTATTGCAGAATAGGGATGTGCAACCAAAGGAAAGGAGTCTTTGTGATGCAAAAACAAAGAACCGCAGGCGCCTTTTTTTCTGGACAAAAAATATTTCTTCTTTTTTTGCCCTTATCTTTGCATTGAAAGAAACGATAAAAAATAATGATATGATTCAACCTCAAACCCTTTTAAATGTAGCGGACAACAGTGGGGCTCGAAAATTGATGTGTATTCGAATCATAGGAGCTAGTAATCGTCGATATGCTCATATTGGTGACGTTATTGTTGCTGTAATCAAAGAAGCAGTGCCAAATATGCCTCTAGAAAGATCAGAAGTGATCAGAGCTGTAATTGTACGTACATGTAAAGAACTTAAACGTGACAACGGCATGATAATACGATATGATGACAATGCCGCGGTTGTCATTGATCAAGAAGGAAATCCAAAAGGAACTCGGGTTTTTGGTGCGATCGCTCGGGAATTGAGACAGTTGAATTTTACTAAAATAGTATCATTAGCTCCTGAGGTATTATAAATACTATTCTAGAATAAAGACTAATAGACAAGCCCGTGATATGATATAGTAGGGTCTCGGGAATGGATTAAATTAATTTAGTAGATTATGTATCACGTATATCCCTTAACTTTAGAATAAAAAAAAATAACGAGCATGTTGATTATATTAAAACTTGGAGGCACAAATAATTATAGTTCATCATGGGTAGGGACACAATTGCTGACATAATAACTTCTATACGAAATGCTGACATGGATAAAAAAGGAACGGTTCGAATAGCATCTACTAATATTACCGAAAACATTGTTAAAATCCTTCTACGAGAAGGATTTCTCGAAAACGTGAGAAAACATCGAGAAAGCAACAAAAATTTCTTGGTTTCAACCCTTCGACATAGAAGGAATAGGAAAGGGCCATATAGAACTATTTTAAAACGTATCAGCCGGCCCGGTCTACGAATCTATTCCAACTCTCAACGAATTCCTAAGATTTTAGGAGGAATGGGGATTGTTATTCTTTCTACTTCTCGAGGTATAATGACAGACCGAGAAGCTCGGCTAGAAGGAATAGGAGGAGAAATTTTGTGTTATATATGGTGATCTTTCTGATATCTGAATTGAATTGGTAACTTCCTATATTGCGAAAAAAAGAAAAAGAGGAAGGACTGGTTGCCTAATATCACTCCTCCTCCATTAGTTGATACTTCAAGGGGGTTACCTGAAATGAAAGAACAAAAATGGATTCATGAAGGTTTAATTACTGAATCACTTCCCAATGGCATGTTCCGGGTTCGCTTAGATAATGAAGATCTGATTCTAGGTTATGTTTCAGGAAGGATCCGACGTAGTTTTATACGGATACTACCAGGAGATAAAGTTAAAATCGAAGTAAGTCGTTATGATTCAACAAGGGGACGTATAATTTATAGACTCCGCAATAAAGATTCGAACGATTAGGTGTATCTTTGTCGACATTATTTTCGTGGGGATACAACTTGAGGTTCAAAATTCCAAGAGACTTATTTTCGTCAAAGGAATAGATTCGGAATTAAGATAAGGAATGACAAATATGAAAATAAGGGCTTCTGTTCGTAAAATTTGTGAAAAATGTCGACTGATTCGCCGGCGGGGACGAATTATAGTAATTTGTTCCAACCCGAGACATAAACAGAGACAAGGATAATCCTTCGAAAAAAGGACCCAATGTACAAAGAAAATGAAGGATCTGTTTTAACCTGAAATGGATATATCCGTATATCTCTGACTCATATTGATGAGATGATAAAAGATGGCAAAACCTATACCAAGAGTTGGTTCACGTAGGAATGGACGTATTAGTTCACGTAAGAATGGACGTAGAATACCAAAAGGAGTTATTCATGTTCAAGCAAGTTTCAACAATACCATCGTAACGGTTACAGATGTACGGGGTCGGGTGGTTTCTTGGTCCTCCGCCGGTACTTGTGGATTCAGGGGCACAAGAAGAGGGACACCGTTTGCTGCCCAAACCGCAGCAGGAAACGCTATTCGTACAGTGGTCGATCAGGGTATGCAACGAGCAGAAGTCATGATAAAGGGTCCTGGTCTCGGCAGAGATGCAGCATTACGAGCCATTCGTAGAAGTGGTATACTATTAAGTTTCGTACGGGATGTAACCCCTATGCCGCATAATGGATGTAGACCTCCTAAAAAAAGACGTGTGTAGAAATAAGACTGGAACAGATTTCAAGAGAAATAAATGATTCAATAATCTGATCAAAAAAAATTACTATGCTTCAAGAGGAAGTAGCAGTATCTACTCGGACACTACAGTGGAAGTGTGTTGAATCTAGAGTGGACAGTAAGCGTCTTTATTATGGGCGTTTTATTCTGTCTCCGCTTATGAAAGGTCAAGCCGATACAATAGGCATCGCGATGCGAAGGGCTTTGCTTGGAGAAATGGAAGGAACATGTATCACACGTGCAAAATCTGAAAAAATACCACATGAGTATTCTACTATAGTAGGTATTGACGAATCCGTACATGAAATTTTAATGAATTTAAAAGAAATTGTATTAAGAAGTAATCTGTATGGAACTCGCAACGCATCCATTTGCATCAGGGGCCCTGGATACGTAACTGCTCAAGACATCATCTCACCGCCTTCTGTGGAAATTGTTGATACTACACAGCATATAGCTATCCTAACGGAACCAATGGATTTGTGTATTGGACTACAAATCGAGAGGAATCGTGGATATCGTATGAAAACACCAAATAATGCACAAGATGGAAGTTTTACTATAGATGCTGTATTCATGCCTGTTCGAAATGCGAATCATAGTATTCATTCTTATGGGAATGGAAATGAAAAACAAGAAATACTTTTTCTAGAAATATGGACGAATGGAAGTTTAACTCCTAAAGAAGCACTTCACGAGGCCTCCCGTAATTTGATTGATTTATTTATACCCTTTCTACATGCGGAAGAACGTGACACAAATTTAGAGGACAATCAAAACAGAGTTACTATACCCTTTTTTACCTTTCAGAATAAATTGGATAAACTAAGCAAAAGTAAAAAAGAAATAGCATTGAAATGTATTTTTATTGACCAATCAGAATTGTCTCCCAGGATCTATAATTGTCTCAAAAGG